GTCTAAATGGTAGGGATAAAAACACTCCTAGTTGGAGTGATGCTGACAGTTCTAATTACAGTAATCGCGATCGGGGTGTCGAGAGCATTCGGAATTTTAGCGCTGATAACACTTTTTTAATTAGGAATAGTAATAGGGATTGTTATTCCATATATTTTGATATTGAAAATCAATTTTTTGAGATTGACAATGATCATTCGTTTCTGAGTGGACTGGAAATTTCTTTTTATAGTTATCGAAGTTCGAGTTATTCTAATAATGGATCTACTAGGAAAGATCCCCGATATCATACTTTGATGTATGATACTAAAGATAACTGGAATACTCACATTAATAATTGTGTTGACAATTATCTTTGTTCTCAAATCGATATTGATAGTTACATTTACAGTTCCATTTGTCGTGAAGGTGGAAATAGTAGTGAAAAGAGGAGTTCCAGCCTAAGACCTATCACAAATGATCTTGATTTAACTATAAGAGAAAGATCTAATGATCTCCATATAACTCAAAAATACAGGCATCTGTGGGTTCAGTGCGAAAATTGTTATGGATTAAATTATAAGAAATTTTTTAAGTCAAAAATGAATATTTGTGAACAATGTGGGTCTCATTTGAAAATGAGTAGTTCAGATAGAATTGAACTTTCGATTGATCCGGGCACTTGGAATCCTATGGATGAAGAGATGATCTCTCTAGATCCCATTGACTTTCATTCAGAGGAGGAACCTTATAAAGATCGTATTGATTCTTATCAAAGAAAGACAGGATTAACCGAGGCTGTTCAAACTGGTACTGGTCAACTAAATAATATTCCCGTAGCAATTGGGGTTATGGATTTTATGTTTATGGGAGGTAGTATGGGATCCGTAGTAGGCGAGAAAATTACACGTTTAATCGAGTATGCTACCAATCAATTTTTACCTCTTATTCTAGTGTGTGCTTCTGGAGGAGCACGCATGCAAGAAGGAAGTTTGAGCTTGATGCAAATGGCTAAAATTTCTTCTGCTTTATTTGATTATCAATTAAATAAAAAATTATTTTATGTATCAATCCTTACATCTCCTACTACCGGTGGAGTGACAGCAAGTTTTGGTATGTTAGGAGATATAATTATTTCCGAACCCAACGCTTACATTGCATTTGCGGGTAAAAGAGTAATAGAACAAACATTGAATAAGACAGTACCTGAAGGTTCACAAGCGGCTGAATATTTATTCCATAAGGGCTTATTTGATCCAATCGTACCCCGTAATCTTTTAAAAGGCGTTCTTAGTGAGTTATTGCAGTTCCACACTTTCTTTCCTTTGAATGAAAATGAAATCAACAAGTAGACTTTTTCTCTTTTTCATCGCTATCACTGATTACTAAACAGTAAACCTCTATAACATAAAAGAACACTCTTTTTTCCGCAAAATCAAAATAAAGCAAGAAGGCAAATAAACTGAAATCCGAATTATAATGATTATAAGATATCTTTATAACAGGTACAAATATTAAATCGAGGTATTCATTCTATGACAACTTTCACCAGCATACCCTCTATTTTTGTGCCTTTGGTAGGCCTAGTTGTTCCGGCAATTGCAATGGCTTCTTTATCTCTTCATGTTCAAAGAAACAAGATTTTTTAGATATGATGGATCCTCTTCTTTGTATTTATTTTTCAAAACTTAGACTTGGATCATAACACAGATATATATTTTGTAGACTATGGGATAACATGGTACTTCCTCCGAAGATAAAGGACACATAACCGAAAGAGTTCTTAATGCGTGCGTAAACATGAAGATATATGTCTAAATCAATTACATCTATTTGAAAATGTAGCAGTAGTGGTATCAGGGCGAAAGAAAAGGAAAAAGGAATTCGATGAGTTACTCTTAAGAGTTCACGTCCGAGAGTACTAGTTGATGAGCGTTACTTCGGAAATTGAAAAAAAAGGTAGAGTCAAAGCCATTTTGGTTATTCTCCCAATTCCAATAAAATACAACATGAATTGTCGATCAGAACGTATATGGATAGAACTTATAGCAGGGTCTCGAAAAACAAGTAATTTCTGCTGGGCCTTTATCCTGTTTTTTGGTTCATTAGGGTTCTTATTGGTTGGAACTTCTAGTTATCTTGGCCGGAATTTAATATCTTTATTTCCTTCTGAACAAATCCTTTTTTTTCCACAAGGGATCGTGATGTCTTTCTACGGGATTGCAGGGCTCTTTATTAGCTCCTACTTGTGGTGCACGATTTCGTGGAATGTGGGTAGTGGTTACGATCTATTCGATAAAAAGGAGGGAATAGTGTGTATTTTTCGTTGGGGATTTCCTGGAAAAAATCGTCGTATCTTCCTCCGATTCTTTATGAAAGATATTCAGTCCCTCAGAATAGAAGTTAAAGAGGGTATTTATGCTCGTCGTGTCCTTTATATGGAAATTCGAGGTCAAGGGGCCATTCCGTTGACTCGTACTGATGAGAATTTGACTCCACGAGAAATTGAGCAAAAAGCGGGCGAATTGGCTTATTTCTTGCGTGTACCAATTGAAGTATTTTGAAATGAATTAAAGAATTTTTTTTTATTTTCTATTTTGAGAGTTTGTGAGATAAGGGATCTCTTTCATCTCGAAATACGAATAATATTCATTGGTTAAAGCAGCCTCTTGGGGTGGGGTGTATTCATTGAAAAGATGTAATTGCTTCGAATTGGAACAATTGAACTGTCCTAGAAACATTGTTTCCTCATTCGACTTTCAAATTTACTTTGATTCAAAAGTCAATTTATTAATTCTTTCTAAATCTAAATTCAAAAGAAAAGGCTAGCCACTGAATCAAAAACAAAATGGGGATAGATTCATAGTCTCGCTACTTTGTAAGAAAAGGAATAAAACTTATGTTTGCTAGAACTATTAGATTGTATAGAATTGACGACGTGGGTTGATTAAAAATTCACAGACGAAAAATGGAAAAAAAGAAAGCGTTTACTCTCCTTTTATATCTTGCATCTATAGTCTTTTTGCCCTGGTGGGTCTCTTTCTCATTTCAAAAAAATATAGAATCTTGGGTTACTAATTGGTGGAATACTAGGGAATTCGAAACTTTTTTGAACGATCTTCAGGAAAAAACTATTCTTGAAAAATTCATAGAATTAGACGAGCTCTTCCTCTTGGAAGAAATGATAAAGGAATACCCGGAAACACATTTACAAAAGCTGGGAATCCACAAAGAAACGATCCAATTGATCAAGATGCACAACGAAGGCCATATCCATAAGATTCTCCAGTTCTCGACAAATATAATATATTTCCTTGTTTTAAGTGGTTATTCTATTCTAGGTAATCAAGAACTTGTTTTTCTTAATTCTTGGTTTCAAGAATTCCTATATAATTTAAGCGACACAATAAAAGCATTTTCTATTCTTTTATTAACGGATTTATGTCTAGGATTTCATTCGCCCCACGGCTGGGAACTATTGATTGGTTCTATTTACAAAGATTTTGGATTTGCTCATTCTGAGCAAATTATATCTGGTCTTGTTTCCACTTTTCCAGTTATATTAGATACAATTTTTAAATATTGGATCTTCCGCTATTTAAATCGTCTATCTCCCTCACTTGTAGTGATTTATCATTCAATGAATGACTGAAAAAGAATCCACTGATCCAATTCTACTCTTTGTGATTTTGTACATAAGCAAAACGTTCAAAATCATACTTCTTTTTTTATCCCCATCCAGGGGATTTTGATTCTTCTTATATTCCAGTAGAATTATTTCATTTCAGTAAATAGCAGAATCTTGGATAGGGAACCATATTAGCGACCTACCTCATTTTATTGTATAAATTTTTGGAATCAACCATTGGACCATGCAAACTAGAAATAACCTTTCTTGGATAAAGGAAGAGATTACTCGATCCGTTTCCGTATTGCTCATTATTATATATATAATGACTGGGGCATCCATTTCAAATGCATATCCCATTTTTGCACAGCAGGGTTATGAAAATCCACGAGAAGCCACTGGGCGTATTGTATGCGCCAATTGCCATTTAGCAAATAAACCCGTGGATATTGAGGTTCCGCAAGCGGTACTTCCTGATACTGTATTTGAGGCAGTTGTTCGAATTCCTTATGATAAGCAACTTAAACAAGTTCTTGCTAATGGCAAAAAAGGGGCCTTGAATGTGGGGGCTGTTCTTATTTTACCGGAGGGGTTTGAATTAGCCCCCCCTGATCGTATTTCGCCTGAGATAAAAGAAAAGATGGGTAATCTTTCTTTTCAGAGCTACCGACCTACTAAAAAAAATATTCTTGTGATAGGTCCTGTTCCTGGTCAAAAATATAGTGAAATTGCCTTTCCTATTCTTTCCCCCGACCCCGCTACTAAGAAGGATGTTCACTTCCTAAAATATCCCATATATGTAGGTGGAAACCGAGGAAGGGGTCAGATTTATCCTGATGGGAGCAAGAGTAATAATACAGTTTATAATGCTACAGCAGCGGGTAGAGTAAGCAAAATTATACGAAAAGAAAAAGGGGGGTACGAAATAATCATAGCGGATGCATCGGATGGACATCAAGTAGTTGATATTTTACCTCCAGGACCAGAACTTCTTGTTTCAGAAGGCGAATCTATCAAACTGGATCAGCCATTAACGAGTAATCCTAATGTGGGTGGATTTGGTCAGGGGGATGCGGAAATAGTACTTCAAGACCCATTACGTGTCCAAGGTCTTTTGTTCTTTTTCGCATCGGTTATTTTGGCACAAATCTTTTTGGTTTTGAAAAAGAAACAGTTTGAGAAGGTTCAATTGTCCGAAATGAATTTCTAGATCTACGGATTTAGTAAACAAGTTCGTAAAAAGAAGAAAGCTTTTCTTTATCATTTATAGAACGTAGTCAAAGAATACCGTATCAACTTTGATGGAATACTAAAATAGAGAAAGGTTCTATTAAGATAAAAGAAGACAAAAGAAGGGGTTTGCATGATATTGGATCCACAGAACTTTCCAGAA